TCTTTCACTGGAATTGAATAAAGAGTTCAAAATGATGAAATGTGGGGTAAGCCTAATTTTTGGCGACTATCCAAGAATTTCAGTGTGCGAATCGAGGGTTCAGACTATAAAACTTATCTTATTTTATCGAATTTAAGCAATTTTTCGTGAAGAAATCGTGCATTTTCTAGGATATTATTATTAACGATCTCATCGAAAACTTACAGCAGCTTGCCAAACAAAAGCTAAAAGAAAAAAAAACAAGGGGATGACTGGCATAATATCTACGATTGGATTCAAAAAAGCATAGGCTTCGGGCAATTTGCCGAAGAAAAAACTACTCGAATAAAGGGCAGAATTAATACAGATCAAACTAACGGTATTAAGCATAGCAGAAATTTTGTTCTTGGAGATAATTGCGGTTTGATTGAGTTTTTGAGATAAGGAAAAAGTAAGTAAGGTAGACCAAAAACCCTTCTTTTTCGTTGAACCCACCCAATCAAAAATCCTCCAATTCTCAAAGGAGAATAGAAGAAATCATACTTTCATACAATATCTTAATTGAATTCTATGTAATGATCAATAAAGTAAGCTGAATTATCTATCTATATGTACCAAAATCTCAGTACTAATCTATTCTAGAGATCTATAGAGATTTGGGCTGGAATTGACAAATAACCAATAACAAGATTATTGTGTCTTAGTGTGCATTCAAAATTCAAATGGGGCGTGGCCAAGTGGTAAGGCATCGGGTTTTGGTCCCGCTATTCGGAGGTTCGAATCCTTCCGTCCCAGAGCATATCCATTTTTATTAGGTTTTTAGTGTTTGGTTCGAATGAAAAATGGGCAATCTAATGGTTGAGGCAGGGGTAATTTAGACTATCCTTTATTATTTAATTATTCATTTTAGGAAAGGATTCAATTATTGAATTGAAATATTACTCAATTACACATTAACCAAAATACAAATACATAAAAATAGGGAAGTGTTTAGCTTATATGGTATGTATCGTTAAAGTTCAATCACACGAATTTCATTTTTGGTATTCAAAATTCGTTTCTATATTCTAGATTTCTACTTTTTTCTATATATAGAAATATTCTTTTTGTATGTCAAAATAGATTTATGTATGTTAAAGCTGCTGTCATGCTAAGACTTTTATTTTTTTTTGAAAAAAAAATAATAATAATTTACCCATAATTATACATATGATATGATCCATATCATAACTTACACATATCATAACATATATCTCATATATAGAAGTTAACATATCAGATATAGATCATATAGAAAATAAAGTAGAGATTAGGATGTCTATGTACAACTGAACCAATGACTATTCATGATTCCACCATTGAATCAATTCCATACCGGTTCGAAATTAGAGGAATGTTATGGTAAAACTTCGTTTGAAACGATGTGGTAGAAAGCAACGTGCGACTTGAAGGACACGATCCAGTGTGGATTTTCCCACCCACCATTTTCAATTTATCTAGTATATAGTAATGAAGGTGCTCTTGTCTCGACATTGTTTGTTCTGTTACACTAGAACCTTTCACTTTTCGGCGGGTTGTTAATAGTTCACGATGGAGCTCGAGTAGAAAGGATTAATTCATTTCTCGGGGTCAAGGATCTAGGGTTAATGCCAATAAATGGGAACAACTTCGTAAATAGATCTTCTTCCATATATAGAAATTGCAAGGATCTGATTCAAGCAAGTTTGTAATTCAACAAAACTTGTTGGAATTGATCAAACCTTTTGGATTCAAAGTGTATCACGGGGAATCAACGGCCCATACGATTCTTTAATCAACAAGGGGTATGTTGCTGCCATTTTGAAAGTATTAAGAAAAGAAGCACCGAAGTAATGTCTAAACCCAATGATTTTAAATAAGGATCCAAAAACAAGGAAACACCATTTTAATTGTCTCGATAGTCTGAATAATTGAATAAAACGAAAAAATCGAAATCCAATTTAATTAAACGAGACAAAGAAAGTGGGGTAAAGACCACTCAATAAATGAAATTGACTAAAGAGTTTCTTTGAGAGTTATCCAACTTGAGTTATGAGTACGAATGGTTTCTTTTTTATTTTCAGAAAGAAAAAAAAAAGATGGAAATCCTAGTATAGTCTAATTGATTGTATGGGCTCTTTTTTCATTGAATTTATTTAGAATTGCATACATAGACAAAACTTCGAAGCAAATCATTTTTCTCGAGCCGTACGAGGAGAAAACTTCTTATACGGTTCTAGGGGGGGGTATTCTTTATCTACATCTATCCCAATGAGCCGTCTATCGAATCGTTGCAATTGATGTTCGATCTCGAAGAGAAGGAAAAGACCTTAGAAAAGTAGGGTTTTATGATCCAATAAAGAACCAAACTTATTTAAATGTTCCTGCTATTCTATATTTCCTTGAAAAAGGCGCTCAACCCACAGGAACTGTTTATAATATTTTAAAGAAAGCGGAGGTTTTTAAGGAACTTTCGTCTAATCAAACGACATACAATTAAAAA